AACGCTATTAATATAGTTCCATAAATGTAAAGAGCCTCACCAGTATTAAATTTACTAAAAATTCCAATAACTCAACACAAACTTTGTACTCTAACCAAATATTACAAACACCACTAGCTAACAACACACATCCCCAAAAATGCATTGTCCAAACGGGGGAATACGTACATAATATTAATGTAATAAAGACATATTATGTATATAGTACATTAAATTATATGCCCCATGCATATAAGCAAGTACATAATTCCTATTGGTAGTACATAGTACATGAAATTATTAATCGTACATAACATATTATGTCAAACCTACTCCTAACAACATGTATACCCCTTCCACTAGATCACGAGCTTAACTACCATGCCGCGTGAAACCAGCAACCCGCTAGGCGGAGGACTCCTCTTCTCGCTCCGGGCCCATGAACTGTGGGGGTCGCTATTTAATGAACTTTATCAGACATCTGGTTCTTTCTTCAGGGCCATCTCACCTAAAACCGTCCACTCTTTCCTCTTAAATAAGACATCTCGATGGACTAATGGCTAATCAGCCCATGCTCACACATAACTGTGCTGTCATACATTTGGTATTTTTTTATTTTGGGGGATGCTTGGACTCAGCTATGGCCGTCAAAGGCCCCGACCCGGAGCATCTATTGTAGCTGGACTTAACTGCATCTTGAGCACCAGCATAATGATAGGCATGCACATATAGTCAATGGTCACAGGACATAGATTATATTATATATCCCCCCCTCCATAAAAATTCCCCCTTAAATATTTACCACTACTTTTAACAGATTTTTCCCTAGTTGCTTATTTAAAATTTCCACACTTTCAATACTCAAATTAGCACTCCATATAAAGTCAATATATAAACGCAGGCCCCCCCCCCCCGTTGATGTAGCTTAATTCAAAGCAAGGCACTGAAAATGCCTAGATGAGTCTCCCGACTCCATAAACACATAGGTTTGGTCCCAGCCTTCCTGTTGACTCTTAATAAACTTACACATGCAAGCATCTACACCCCAGTGAGAATGCCCTCTAGGTTGTTAAAATCAAGAGGAGCTGGCATCAAGCACACACCCCGTAGCTCACGACGCCTTGCTTAACCACACCCCCACGGGAAACAGCAGTGACAAAAATTAAGCCATAAACGAAAGTTTGACTAAGTTATATTAATCAGGGTTGGTAAATCTCGTGCCAGCCACCGCGGTCATACGATTAACCCAAGCTAACAGGAATACGGCGTAAAACGTGCTAAAGCACCACATTAAATAGGGTTAAATTTTAATTAAGCTGTAAAAAGCCATGATTAAAATAAAAATAAATGACGAAAGTGACCCTACAACAGCCGATGCACTATAGCTAAGACCCAAACTGGGATTAGATACCCCACTATGCTTAGCCCTAAACACAGATAATTACATAAACAAAATTATTTGCCAGAGTACTACCAGCAACAGCTTAAAACTCAAAGGACTTGGCGGTGCTTTATATCCCTCTAGAGGAGCCTGTTCTGTAATCGATAAACCCCGATAAACCTCACCAGTTCTTGCTAATACAGTCTATATACCGCCATCTTCAGCAAACCCTAAAAAGGAAAAAAAGTAAGCACAATCATGATACATAAAAACGTTAGGTCAAGGTGTAACCTATGAAATGGAAAGAAATGGGCTACATTCTCTACACTAAGAGAACCAATGCACGAAAGTTATTATGAAATTAGTAACCAAAGGAGGATTTAGCAGTAAACTAAGAGTAGAGTGCTTAGTTGAATTAGGCCATGAAGCACGCACACACCGCCCGTCACCCTCCTCAAATAGATTCAATGCATCTAACCTTATTTAAACGCACTAGCTATATGAGAGGAGACAAGTCGTAACAAGGTAAGCATACTGGAAAGTGTGCTTGGATAAATCAAGATATAGCTTAAACAAAGCATCCAGTTTACACCTAGAAGACTTCATTCATTATGAATATCTTGAACTAAATCTAGCCCAAAAATACCCTCTTAACTAAACTACCAAAATAAAATAAAACAAAACATTTAATCCCAATTTAAAGTATAGGAGATAGAAATCTAGAACATGGCGCTATAGAGAAAGTACCGCAAGGGAACGATGAAAGAAAAACTAAAAGTACAAAAAAGCAAAGATTACCCCTTGTACCTTTTGCATAATGAATTAACTAGTATAAGACTTAACAAAATGAATTTCAGCTAAGCAACCCGAAACCAGACGAGCTACTTATAAACAGTTTATCAAGAACTAACTCATCTATGTGGCAAAATAGTGAGAAGATTTGTAAGTAGAGGTGACATGCCTAACGAGCCTGGTGATAGCTGGTTGTCCAGGTAATGAATCTTAGTTCAGCTTTAAAGATACCAAAAAATTCAAATAAATCTCACTGTAACTTTAAAAGTTAGTCTAAAAAGGTACAGCCTTTTAGAAACGGATACAACCTTGACTAGAGAGTAAAATCTAACACTACCATAGTAGGCCTAAAAGCAGCCACCAATTGAGAAAGCGTTAAAGCTCAACAACAAAAACTAAACAGATCCCAATAACAAGTAATTAACTCCTAGCCCCAATACTGGACTAATCTATTATTGAATAGAAGTAATAATGTTAATATGAGTAACAAGAAAAACTTTCTCCTTGCATAAGTCTAAGTCAGTACCTGATAATACTCTGACCATTAACAGCTAATAAAAATAACCCAACAATAAACAATTTATTAACTATACTGTTAATCCAACACAGGAGTGCATCTAAGGAAAGATTAAAAGAAGTAAAAGGAACTCGGCAAACACAAACCCCGCCTGTTTACCAAAAACATCACCTCCAGCATCCCTAGTATTGGAGGCACTGCCTGCCCAGTGACAACTGTTTAACGGCCGCGGTATCCTGACCGTGCAAAGGTAGCATAATCATTTGTTCTCTAAATAAGGACTTGTATGAATGGCCACACGAGGGTTTTACTGTCTCTTACTTCCAATCAGTGAAATTGACCTTCCCGTGAAGAGGCGGGAATGCATAAATAAGACGAGAAGACCCTATGGAGCTTTAACTAACCAACCCAAAGAAAATAAATTTAACCATTGAGGAACAACAACAATCTCCATGAGTTGGTAGTTTCGGTTGGGGTGACCTCGGAGAATAAAAAATCCTCCGAACGATTTTAAAGACTAGACCCACAAGTCAAATCACTCTATCGCTCATTGATCCAAAAATTTGATCAACGGAACAAGTTACCCTAGGGATAACAGCGCAATCCTATTTAAGAGTCCATATCGACAATAGGGTTTACGACCTCGATGTTGGATCAGGACATCCTGATGGTGCAACCGCTATCAAAGGTTCGTTTGTTCAACGATTAAAGTCCTACGTGATCTGAGTTCAGACCGGAGCAATCCAGGTCGGTTTCTATCTATTACGTATTTCTCCCAGTACGAAAGGACAAGAGAAATAAGGCCAACTTTAAATTAAGCGCCTTAAAATAACTAATGACAGCGTCTCAATTAACAACACAAAACCCTGCCCTAGAACAGGGCTTAGTTAAGGTGGCAGAGCCCGGTAATTGCGTAAAACTTAAACTTTTATACCCAGAGATTCAAATCCTCTCCTTAACAAAATGTTCATAATTAACATCTTAATACTTATCATTCCTATCTTATTAGCCGTAGCATTCCTCACATTAGTAGAACGAAAAGTTCTAGGCTACATACAACTCCGAAAAGGTCCAAATGTCGTAGGCCCATATGGCCTACTCCAACCCATCGCCGATGCAATCAAACTTTTCATCAAAGAACCATTACGACCTGCCACGTCTTCAACCTCAATATTCATCCTAGCGCCCATTTTAGCTCTAGGCCTAGCCTTAACCATGTGAATTCCCCTACCAATACCCCATCCCCTTATTAACATAAACCTAGGAGTCCTATTTATACTAGCAATATCAAGCCTAGCCGTGTACTCCATCCTCTGATCAGGCTGAGCTTCCAACTCAAAATACGCACTAATCGGAGCCCTACGAGCAGTAGCACAAACAATCTCATATGAAGTAACACTAGCAATTATCCTACTATCAGTACTCCTAATAAGTGGATCCTTTACCCTCTCCACATTAATTATTACACAAGAACAAACATGGCTAATCCTCCCAGCATGACCTCTAGCAATAATATGATTTATCTCAACATTAGCAGAAACAAACCGAGCTCCCTTTGACCTAACTGAAGGAGAATCAGAGCTAGTCTCGGGCTTCAACGTAGAATATGCAGCAGGACCATTTGCCCTCTTCTTCATAGCAGAGTACGCAAATATCATCATAATAAACATATTTACAGCAATTCTATTTCTAGGGACATCCCACAACCCACATATACCAGAACTCTACACAATCAACTTTATCATCAAATCCCTGCTACTCACAATATTATTCCTATGAATCCGAGCATCCTATCCTCGATTCCGCTATGACCAACTGATACACTTACTATGAAAAAATTTCCTGCCCCTAACACTAGCCCTATGCATATGACACGTATCACTGCCCATCCTTACATCAGGCATCCCACCACAAACATAAGAAATATGTCTGAAAAAAGAGTTACTTTGATAGAGTAAATAATAGAGGTTTAAACCCTCTTATTTCTAGAATTATAGGAATTGAACCTACTCCTAAGAATCCAAAACTCTCCGTGCTCCCAATTACACCAAATTCTATTAGTAAGGTCAGCTAATTAAGCTATCGGGCCCATACCCCGAAAATGTTGGTTCATACCCTTCCCGTACTAATAAACCCAATTATCTTTACCACTATTTTATTAACCATTATACTAGGAACCATTATTGTCATAATCAGTTCTCACTGACTACTTGTCTGAATCGGATTCGAAATAAATATACTCGCCATTATCCCTATCATAATAAAAAACCACAACCCACGAGCTACAGAAGCATCAACTAAATATTTTTTAACTCAATCAACAGCCTCAATACTACTAATAATAGCCGTCATCATTAACCTAATATTCTCAGGCCAATGAACCGTAATAAAATTATTTAACCCAATAGCCTCTATACTTATAACAATAGCCCTAGCTATAAAACTAGGAATAGCTCCATTTCACTTCTGAGTCCCAGAAGTAACGCAAGGCATCCCTCTATCCTCAGGCTTAATCCTACTGACATGACAAAAACTAGCACCTATATCTGTACTTTACCAAATCTTCCCATCAATTAACCTAAACTTAATTCTGACCCTATCAATTCTATCAATCCTAATTGGAGGCTGAGGAGGACTAAACCAAACACAACTCCGAAAAATCATAGCCTACTCATCAATCGCTCACATGGGCTGAATAACAGCAGTACTACCATACAACCCTACTATAACATTACTAAACCTAATCATCTACATTACTATAACTTCCACTATATTCACCATATTTATAGCCAATTCCACCACCACCACCCTATCATTATCACACACATGAAATAAAACACCCATTATAACCATCCTAATCCTCGCCACTCTCCTATCCATAGGAGGACTCCCTCCCCTATCAGGGTTCATACCAAAATGAATAATCATCCAAGAAATAACAAAAAACAATAGCATCATCCTACCTACCTTCATAGCAATCACAGCTCTACTAAACTTATATTTTTATATACGACTCACATATTCTACCGCACTAACAATATTCCCCTCTACAAACAACATAAAAATAAAATGACAATTTCCCCTTATAAAAAAAATAACCTTTCTACCAACAATAGTCGTACTATCTACTATAACACTACCGCTCACACCGATATTATCAGTATTAGAATAGGAATTTAGGTTAAACAGACCAAGAGCCTTCAAAGCCCTAAGCAAGTACAATTTACTTAATTCCTGATAAGGATTGCAAGACTACATCTTACATCAATTGAATGCAAATCAACCACTTTAATTAAGCTAAATCCTCACTAGACTGGTGGGCTCCACCCCCACGAAACTTTAGTTAACAGCTAAATACCCTAATTAATCAGGCTTCAATCTACTTCTCCCGCCGCAAGAAAAAAAAGGCGGGAGAAGCCCCGGCAGAATTGAAGCTGCTTCTCTGAATTTGCAATTCAACGTGTAAACTCACCACAGAGCTTGGTAAAAAGAGGGGTCAAACCTCTATCTTTAGATTTACAGTCTAATGCTTTACTCAGCCATTTTACCCATGTTCATTAACCGCTGACTATTCTCAACCAACCATAAAGATATCGGTACCCTTTATCTACTATTTGGAGCCTGGGCCGGTATAGTAGGAACAGCTCTAAGCCTTCTAATTCGCGCTGAATTAGGCCAACCCGGAACCCTGCTCGGAGACGACCAAATCTACAACGTAGTTGTAACCGCACACGCATTTGTAATAATCTTCTTTATAGTAATGCCAATTATAATTGGAGGATTCGGTAACTGACTTGTTCCTCTAATAATTGGCGCTCCCGATATGGCATTCCCCCGAATAAACAACATAAGCTTCTGACTCCTCCCTCCCTCATTTCTACTGCTCCTCGCATCCTCTATAGTTGAAGCTGGAGCAGGAACAGGCTGAACCGTGTACCCTCCCTTAGCAGGCAACCTAGCCCATGCAGGAGCCTCAGTAGATCTAACCATCTTCTCTTTACACTTAGCAGGAGTTTCCTCTATTTTAGGAGCCATCAACTTCATTACAACAATTATCAACATAAAGCCCCCCGCAATGTCACAGTACCAAACTCCCCTATTCGTATGATCCGTAATAATCACCGCCGTACTATTACTCCTCTCACTCCCTGTACTAGCAGCCGGCATTACAATGCTGCTAACAGACCGGAACCTAAATACAACCTTCTTCGACCCAGCAGGAGGAGGAGACCCCATTTTATACCAACACTTATTCTGATTCTTTGGGCACCCCGAAGTCTATATTTTAATTTTACCTGGATTTGGAATAATCTCCCATATTGTAACCTACTACTCAGGAAAAAAAGAACCATTCGGATATATAGGAATAGTCTGAGCTATAATGTCAATCGGATTTTTAGGTTTCATCGTATGAGCTCACCATATATTTACAGTCGGAATAGACGTCGACACACGAGCCTACTTCACATCGGCTACTATAATTATTGCTATTCCAACCGGAGTAAAAGTTTTCAGCTGACTAGCAACACTTCATGGAGGTAATATCAAATGGTCTCCTGCTATAATGTGAGCCCTAGGCTTTATTTTCTTATTTACAGTAGGGGGTTTAACCGGAATTGTCCTAGCTAACTCTTCTCTCGATATTGTTCTTCACGATACATATTACGTTGTCGCACACTTCCACTATGTTTTATCAATAGGAGCTGTATTTGCTATTATAGGGGGATTTGTTCATTGATTTCCACTATTCTCAGGTTACACTCTCAATGATACATGAGCCAAAATCCACTTCGCAATTATGTTTGTAGGCGTCAATATGACCTTCTTCCCACAACACTTTCTAGGACTATCTGGCATGCCTCGACGATACTCCGACTATCCAGATGCATATACAATATGAAATACTGTCTCATCAATGGGCTCATTCATTTCTCTAACAGCAGTCATACTAATAGTTTTCATCATCTGAGAAGCATTCGCATCTAAACGAGAAGTTTTAACTGTAGACCTAACCACGACAAATCTAGAATGATTAAACGGATGCCCTCCACCATATCACACATTTGAAGAACCCACCTATGTCAACCTAAAATAAGAAAGGAAGGAATCGAACCCCCTACTATTGGTTTCAAGCCAACACCATAACCTCTATGTCTCTCTCAATAAACGAGGTGTTAGTAAAACATTATATAACTTTGTCAAAGTTAAGTTACAAGTGAAAACCCTGTACGCCTCATATGGCATATCCCATACAACTAGGCTTCCAAGATGCTACATCACCGATCATAGAAGAACTACTTCACTTTCATGATCACACGCTAATAATTGTCTTCTTAATTAGCTCATTAGTACTTTACATTATCTCACTAATATTAACAACAAAACTAACTCATACAAGCACAATAGATGCACAAGAAGTAGAGACAATTTGAACCATTTTGCCCGCTATTATTTTAATTCTAATTGCTCTTCCTTCTTTACGAATTCTATACATAATAGATGAAATTAATAACCCATCCCTTACGGTAAAAGCAATAGGACATCAGTGATACTGAAGCTACGAATATACAGATTATGAGGACTTAAGCTTCGACTCCTACATAATTCCAACATCAGAATTAAAGCCAGGGGAATTACGACTATTAGAAGTCGATAATCGAGTTGTACTGCCAATAGAAATAACAATCCGAATACTAGTCTCCTCTGAAGATGTACTACACTCATGAGCCGTACCTTCTCTAGGACTGAAAACAGATGCAATCCCAGGCCGTCTGAACCAAACAACCCTTATATCGACCCGTCCAGGCCTGTATTACGGTCAATGCTCAGAAATCTGCGGATCAAACCATAGTTTTATGCCCATCGTCCTTGAATTAGTTCCACTGAAGTATTTTGAAAAATGATCTGCGTCAATATTATAAAATCACTAAGAAGCTATATAGCACTAACCTTTTAAGTTAGAGATTGAGAGCAGTATGCTCTCCTTGGTGACATGCCACAACTAGACACGTCAACATGACTGACAATAATCTTATCAATATTCTTGACCCTCTTTATTATCTTTCAATTAAAAATTTCAAAACACAACTTTTACTACAATCCAGAACTAACATCAACAAAAATATTAAAACAAAACACCCCTTGAGAAACAAAATGAACGAAAATTTATTTGCCTCTTTTATTACCCCTATAATTCTAGGTCTCCCCCTCGTAACTCTTATCGTACTATTCCCCAGCCTACTATTCCCAACATCAAATCGATTAGTGAATAATCGCTTTGTAACTCTCCAACAATGAATACTCCAACTTGTATCAAAACAAATAATGAGTATCCACAACCCCAAAGGACAAACATGAACATTAATATTAATATCTCTAATTCTATTTATTGGGTCAACAAACCTATTAGGCCTGTTACCCCATTCATTCACACCAACAACACAACTATCAATAAACCTAGGCATAGCCATTCCCCTGTGAGCAGGAGCCGTAATTACAGGATTCCGCAATAAAACTAAAACATCACTTGCCCATTTCTTACCACAAGGAACACCAACTCCACTAATCCCAATACTAGTAATTATCGAAACTATCAGCCTTTTTATTCAACCTATAGCCCTCGCCGTGCGGTTAACAGCCAACATCACTGCAGGACATCTATTAATTCACTTAATCGGAGGGGCTACACTTGCACTAATAAGTATTAGCGCTACAACAGCTCTAATTACATTTATTATTCTAATCCTACTAACAATCCTAGAATTTGCAGTAGCTATAATCCAAGCCTATGTATTCACCCTTCTAGTCAGCCTATATCTGCATGACAACACATAATGACACACCAAACTCATGCTTATCACATAGTAAATCCAAGCCCTTGACCCCTTACAGGAGCTCTATCCGCCCTCTTAATAACATCCGGCTTAGCCATGTGGTTTCATTTTAACTCAACAGCTCTGTTAATAATTGGCCTAACAACAAACATACTAACAATATACCAATGATGACGGGATATTATTCGAGAAAGCACTTTCCAAGGGCACCATACCCCAGCTGTCCAAAAAGGCCTCCGTTATGGAATAATCCTCTTTATTATCTCCGAAGTCCTATTCTTTACCGGATTTTTCTGAGCATTCTACCATTCAAGCCTCGCCCCCACTCCCGAACTAGGCGGCTGCTGACCCCCAACAGGCATTCATCCACTAAATCCCCTAGAAGTCCCACTGCTCAACACCTCTGTCCTATTGGCCTCCGGAGTTTCTATTACCTGAGCCCATCATAGTCTGATAGAAGGAGACCGAAACCATATATTACAAGCCCTATTTATCACCATCACATTAGGGGTCTACTTTACACTACTACAAGCCTCAGAGTACTATGAGGCACCCTTTACTATCTCCGACGGAGTCTACGGCTCAACTTTTTTCGTAGCCACAGGCTTCCACGGCCTCCATGTCATCATTGGATCCACCTTCTTAATTGTCTGCTTTTTCCGCCAACTAAAATTTCATTTCACTTCTAACCACCACTTCGGCTTTGAAGCCGCTGCCTGATACTGACATTTCGTAGACGTAGTTTGACTTTTCCTCTATGTTTCTATCTATTGATGAGGCTCCTATTCTTTTAGTATTAATCAGTACAGCTGACTTCCAATCAGCTAGTTTCGGTCTAGCCCGAAAAAGAATAATAAATCTAATACTAGCCCTCCTGACCAATTTTACACTAGCTACTCTACTTGTCATTATCGCATTCTGACTTCCCCAACTAAATGTATATTCTGAGAAGACAAGTCCATACGAATGTGGATTCGACCCCATAGGATCAGCCCGCCTTCCCTTCTCCATAAAATTCTTTCTAGTAGCCATTACATTCCTCTTATTTGATCTAGAAATTGCACTCCTCTTACCACTACCATGAGCCTCACAAACAACAAACCTAAACACAATGCTTACCATAGCCCTCTTCCTAATTATCCTGCTAGCCGTAAGCCTAGCCTACGAATGAACTCAAAAAGGACTGGAATGAACCGAATATGGTACTTAGTTTAAAATAAAATAAATGATTTCGACTCATTAGATTGTGATTTAATTCATAATTACCAAATGTCTATAGTACATATAAATATTATAATAGCATTCGCAGTATCTCTTGTAGGATTACTAATATATCGATCCCACCTAATATCTTCCCTTCTATGCTTAGAAGGGATAATATTATCCCTATTCGTTATAGCAGCTCTAACAATCCTCAATTCACATTTTACATTAGCTAGCATAATACCCATTATCCTACTAGTTTTCGCAGCCTGTGAAGCAGCCCTAGGTCTATCCCTACTAGTAATAGTATCAAATACATACGGTACTGATTACGTACAAAATCTCAACCTACTCCAATGCTAAAATATATTATTCCAACAATTATACTTATACCCCTAACCTGAATATCAAAAGGTAATATAATCTGAATTAACTCCACAACACACAGCCTACTAATTAGCTTCACAAGCCTTCTCCTTATAAATCAATTTGGTGACAATAGCCTCAATTTTTCACTAATATTTTTCTCTGACTCCCTATCTACTCCACTACTAATTTTAACCATATGGCTCCTTCCCCTGATACTAATAGCTAGCCAACATCACCTATCAAAAGAAAACCTAACTCGAAAAAAACTATTCATTACTATACTAATTTTACTACAACTATTTCTAATCATAACCTTTACCGCTATAGAACTAATCTTCTTTTATATCCTATTTGAAGCAACACTAGTACCAACACTTATTATTATTACCCGATGGGGAAACCAAACAGAACGTCTAAACGCCGGACTCTATTTCCTATTCTATACATTAGCTGGCTCCTTACCCCTACTAGTCGCACTAATTTATATCCAAAACATAGTAGGATCCCTAAACTTCCTAATACTCCAATATTGAGTACAACCTATGCATAACTCCTGATCTAATATTTTCATATGACTAGCATGTATAATAGCCTTCATAGTAAAAATACCATTATACGGCCTCCACCTTTGACTACCCAAAGCTCACGTAGAAGCCCCCATCGCAGGTTCTATAGTCCTTGCAGCAATCCTACTAAAACTAGGAGGATACGGTATGCTACGAATCACACTAATTCTAAACCCTATAACCGACTTTATAGCATACCCATTCATTATACTCTCCTTATGAGGCATAATCATAACCAGCTCAATCTGCCTCCGTCAAACGGACCTAAAATCACTCATTGCATACTCTTCTGTAAGCCACATAGCACTCGTCATTGTAGCTATCCTTATCCAAACACCTTGAAGTTACATAGGAGCAACCGCTCTCATGATTGCCCATGGCCTCACATCCTCCATACTTTTCTGTCTAGCAAACTCAAACTACGAACGAATCCACAGCCGAACTATAATTCTAGCTCGAGGCCTACAAACGCTTCTTCCACTAATAGCCACCTGATGACTACTAGCAAGTCTAACCAACCTAGCCTTACCCCCAACAATCAACTTAATTGGAGAACTATTTGTAATAATGTCAACCTTTTCATGATCTAACATTACAATTATCCTAATAGGAATAAATATAGTAATCACCGCCCTATACTCTCTATATATACTAATCATAACCCAACGAGGAAAGTACACCTATCACATTAATAATATCTCACCTTCCTTTACACGAGAAAATGCACTCATATCGCTGCACATTTTACCTCTACTACTCTTATCCCTAAATCCAAAAATTATTCTAGGACCTCTATACTGTAAATATAGTTTAACAAAAACATTAGATTGTGAATCTAACAATAGAAACTCATTACCTTCTTATTTACCGAAAAAGTATGCAAGAACTGCTAATTCTATGCTCCCATACTTAACAGTATGGCTTTTTTGAACTTTTAAAGGATAGTAGTCATCCGTTGGTCTTAGGAACCGAAAAATTGGTGCAACTCCAAATAAAAGTAATAAACATATTCTCCTCATTCTCACTAGTTACTTTGCTCCTACTAACAGTACCCATTATAACAACAAGCCTTAACACCTACAAATCTTCCAACTACCCGCTCTACGTAAAAACAACTATTTCATATGCCTTCATTACCAGCATAATTCCCACAATAATATTTATTTACTCAGGCCAAGAACTAGTTATTTCAAACTGACACTGATTAACTATCCAAACCCTCAAACTATCTCTCAGCTTTAAAATAGACTATTTCTCAATAATATTCGTCCCAGTAGCACTATTCGTCACATGATCTATTATAGAATTCTCAATATGATACATACACTCAGACCCCAATATTAACAAATTCTTCAAATACTTACTCCTATTCCTCATCACTATAATAATCCTTGTAACCGCAAATAACCTATTCCAACTGTTCATTGGCTGAGAAGGTGTCGGAATTATATCATTTCTACTCATCGGATGGTGGTACGGACGAGCAGACGCAAATACAGCAGCTCTACAAGCAGTTTTATATAACCGCATCGGCGACATTGGTTTTATCCTAGCAATAGCATGATTTCTAACAAACCTAAATACCTGAGATCTCCAACAGATCTTCATACTAGACCCAAACAACTCAAATACACCCTTGATCGGACTAGTACTAGCTGCAACCGGAAAATCCGCCCAATTTGGCCTCCACCCATGACTTCCCTCTGCAATAGAAGGCCCAACTCCCGTCTCAGCACTACTTCATTCAAGCACAATGGTAGTAGCAGGTATTTTCCTACTAATCCGCTTTTACCCACTCACAGAAAATAATAAACACATTCAATCTATTACATTATGTCTAGGAGCCATTACCACATTATTCACAGCGATATGCGCTCTCACCCAAAATGACATTAAGAAAATCATCGCCTTCTCCACATCTAGTCAACTGGGCCTTATAATGGTAACAATTGGCATTAACCAACCCTACCTAGCATTTCTCCACATCTGCACCCACGCCTTTTTCAAAGCTATACTATTTATATGCTCCGGTTCTATAATTCACAGCCTAAACGACGAACAAGACATCCGAAAAATAGGAGGCCTATTTAAAGCCATACCATTCACTACAACAGCCCTCATTGTTGGCAGTCTCGCACTAACAGGAGTACCCTTCCTCACAGGATTTTACTCCAAAGACCTAATCATCGAAGCCGCCAACACGTCTTATACCAACGCCTGAGCCCTTTTAATAACATTAATCGCCACCTCTTTCACAGCCATTTATAGCACCCGTATCATCTTCTTCGCACTCCTAGGACAACCCCGATTTTCTACCCTAATTAACATCAACGAAAACAACCCCCTCCTAATCAACTCTATCAAACGCTTGCTAATCGGAAGCCTCTTCGCAGGGTATATTATCTCCAACAACATTCCCCCAACAACAGTCCCCCAAATAACTATACCCTACTATCTAAAAACAACAGCCCTAATCGTTACAATCCTAGGCTTCACCTTAGCCCTAGAAATTAGCAACATAACTAAAAACCTAAAATTTCACTACCCCTCAAACGCCTTCAAATTCTCCACCTTGCTAGGATACTTCCCTACAATTATACATCGCCTAGCTCCATACATAAATCTATCAATAAGCCAAAAATCAGCATCCTCCCTTCTAGACCTAATCTGACTAGAAGCCATTCTACCAAAAACCATTTCACTCGCTCAAATAAAAGCATCTACCCTGGTTACAAACCAAAAAGGCCTAATCAAACTATATTTCCTCTCTTTCCTAATTACAATTCTCATTAGCATAATCCTATTTAATTTCCACGAGTAATTTCTATAATAACCACAACACCAATAAATAAAGACCACCCAGTTACAATAACTAATCAAGTACCATAACTGTATAAAGCTGCAATCCCTATGGCCTCCTCACTAAAAAACCCAGAATCCCCCGTATCATAAATTACCCAATCCCCTAAACCATTAAACTCAAACACAATCTCCACCTCCTTATCCTTTAACACATAATAAACCATAAAAAACTCCATCAACAAGCCAGTAATAAATGCCCCTAAAACAGCCTTATTAGAAAGTCAAATCTCAGGGTACTGTTCCGTAGCCATAGCCGTTGTATAACCAAAAACCACCATCATACCCCCCAAATAAATTAAAAAAACCATTAACCCCAGAAAAGACCCACCAAAATTCAACACAATTCCACAACCAACCCCACCACTCACAATTAACCCCAACCCCCCATAAATAGGTGAAGGTTTCGAAGAAAACCCTACGAAACCAATCACAAAGATAACACTTAAAATAAATACAATGTATAGTATCATTATTCTTACATGGAATCTAACCATGACCAATGATATGAAAAACCATCGTTGTCATTCAACTACAAGAACACTAATGACTAATATTCGAAAATCCCATCCACTAATAAAAATTGTAAACAACGCATTCATTGACCTTCCAGCTCCATCAAACATTTCATCATGGTGAAACTTCGGCTCCCTCCTAGGAGTATGCTTAATCCTACAAATCCTCACAGGCCTATTCCTAGCAATACACTACACATCCGATACAACAACAGCATTCTCCTCCGTTGCCCATATCTGCCGAGACGTGAACTACGGCTGAATTATCCGATATATACACGCAAACGGAGCTTCAATATTCTTTATCTGCTTATATATACACGTAGGACGGGGCCTATATTACGGGTCTTACACCTTCCTAGAAACATGAAATATTGGAGTAATTCTTCTACTTACAGTAATAGCTACAGCATTCATAGGATACGTACTACCATGAGGACAAATATCATTTTGAGGGGCAACAGTCATTACCAACCTCCTATCAGCAATTCCATACATCGGCACAAATTTAGTCGAATGGATTTGAGGTGGGTTCTCAGTAGACAAAGCAACCCTCACCCGATTCTTCGCTTTCCACTTTATCCTCCCATTTATTATTACAGCAATTGCCATAGTCCACCTACTATTCCTCCACGAAACAGGCTCCAACAATCCAACAGGAATCTCCTCAGACGCAGACAAAATTCCATTTCACCCCTACTATACCATTAAAGACATCTTAGGAGCCTTATTACTAATTCTAGCCCTAATACTTCTGGTACTATTCACACCCGACCTCCTCGGAGACCCAGACAACTACACCCCAGCAAATCCACTCAACACACCTCCCCACATCAAACCCGAATGATACTTCTTATTTGCATACGCAATTTTACGATCAATCCCCAATAAACTAGGAGGAGTGCTAGCCCTAGCTTTCTCTATCCTAATCCTTGCTCTTATTCCCCTACTGCACACTTCCAAACAACGAAGCATAATCTTCCGACCACTCAGCCAATGCCTATTCTGAACTCTAGTAGCAGACCTACTAACACTCACATGAATCGGAGGACAACCAGTCGAACACCCATACATTATCATTGGACAACTAGCATCTATTATATACTTCCTTCTCATCCTAGTACTAATACCAACAGCCGGCACAATTGAAAACAAACTACTAAAATGAAGACAAGTCTTTGTAGTACATCTAATACACTGGTCTTGTAAACCAGAAAAGGAGAACAACCAACCTCCCTAAGACTCAAGGAAGAAACTACAGTCTCACCGTCAACCCCCAAAGCTGAAGTTCTATTTAAACTATTCCCTG